TAAATCTATTAAATCTAGATTCTAATATAATTCATAATATTTATTTTTATATAATTATAATATTATATAAATATATAATAACAAATTACTAAAAAGATTAATAAAAAAAAGAAAATATACGAAGAAATTCGTCCACCCCCCACATATTTGATAGCTTCTCCCATAAAAAAACTTGAAATACCAACTCCATTTGGAATTCCATCAATTATTTGTCTATCAAAAAAATAATTGAATTTAGCTAACTTTCTTACACTCCCAATTAAAGATACTTCAAAAAAAGCATCTATATAACCACGATTATATGACCAATCATATATAACATTGATTATCTTATCAGGAATAATTTTTTTAGTAACACTTTTTTGAAATAAATTCAATACGTTCAAGTTTTGTAAAGAAGAAAAAACAGGTTTATAGAGAAAAGACGCTATCAATATTCCGAAAAAAGCTATACTCACCGAAAAAGTTGCATTTGTAAAAAATTCATACCAATCGACAGAATTCTTTGAATTTGGATGTAAAAGGTCTATAGACGGAATTAACAATTTGGATAAGATATCCAAATCTATTCCATCTTGGCTGAAAGAAATTCCAAAGGACCCAACGAAGAAAGTAAATAATACTAATACAAGCATAGAAAATAGCATGGTATTGTCAGATTCATGAGGATAAAAAAAAGGAATGTTTTTAGTACCAAAATAGGTACTCTCAACAAAAAGACGTTTTATGCTTTTGAAATTTCGATTAATTGTATTTGAATATTTCCTCTTCCGAAAAAAAGAAGTCCTTTCATTATTATTCATTGTTAATAAACCTAATAAATGAATTTTCTTTTTTAATTTCTTTTTTCCTTCTTTGCCCCATAAAGATATTGAATAGAATGAACTATTTTTCTTTCCGTTGAAATTTTGAAAATGAACGTTTAAATATCCTTCAAAAACTAGTAAATAGATTCGAAACATATAAAATGCAGTTAATCCTGCTGTGGAACAAGCTATTATTGCGAAAATCGGTGAATACAACCAACTATCATTAAGAATCTCATCCTTGGACCAAAAACAAGCAAAAGGTGGAATACCACAAAGAGAAAGTGTACCTATTAAAAAAGCGGTTTTTGTAATTGGCGCATGTTTTGTTAAACCGCCCATAAGAACCATATTTTGACTTTTATCTGGAGAATATCCAACAATTGCTTCCATTGAATGGATAATGGATCCAGATCCTAAAAACAACAATGCTTTTGAATAAGCATGAGTAATCAAATGAAATAAAGCGGCTCGATAAGAGCCCATACCTAAAGCTAACATCATATAACCCAATTGAGACATTGTAGAATAGGCCAAATTTTTCTTAATATCTTTTTGAGCAATAGCTAAAGTTGCTCCTAATACTACTGTTATTATACCTATCAAAGCTATTCCACTCATTATGAAGGGTATAACTGTGAAAAGGGGAAGAAGCCGAGCTACAAGAAAAATTCCTGCTGCTACCATAGTAGCAGCGTGTATAAGAGCCGAAATAGGGGTCGGCCCTTCCATAGCATCCGGTAACCAGACATGAAGAGGGAATTGGGCAGATTTCGCAACTGATCCACAAAATAATAAGAGGGCGCAGAAAGTAACAAAAAAAATATTAACCTCATTCTTATAAATCAAGTTATTAAATATTTGAAATAAATCCCGAAATTCCAAACTACCCGTTATCCAATAAAGACCTAAAATTCCTAATAATAAACCAAAATCCCCTACACGATTAGTTACAAATGCTTTTTGACAAGCCTTTGCCGCAATAGGACGTGTAAACCAAAAACCTATTAATAGATAAGAACACATTCCAACCAATTCCCAAAAAATATAAACTTGTATCAAATTGGAACTTGTAACTAATCCCAACATTGAAGTATTAAAAAAACTCAGATAAGTAAAAAATCTCAAATATCCTTGATCATGAGACATATAATTATCACTATAAAAAAGAACCAGAATACCAACAGTAGTGATTAATATTGACATAATAGAAGTAAGTGAATCGAACAAGTAGCCAAACTCTAAAGAAATATCATTATTAATAGTCCAAGACCATACATATTGATAGATTGAACTGTTCTGGATTTGATGAATAGATAGATCGATCGAAAAAATCATAACTATTATTAACAATAAAATACTAGGAAAAGCCCACATACGGCGAAGATTTTTTGTTGCCGTGGGAAAAAGTAGAAGTCCTACCCCTATTAAAATAGGAACTGGAAGTGGGAGGAAAGGTATTATCCATGAAAATTGATGTGTATATTCCATACAAACAAAAATAAAGAATAAAAAATATTTTGATTCTTAATGAATTTTCTTTCTTATTCGTTTGTTTTATCTCTTTTGTAAAGGGTTCGGTTAATAAAAAAGTGGGTATATAAATAGAATTTGAGATTTTTTTTTAATTATTCTGAATCGTTGCACAATACTTCCAATATCCCAAAGTACAAAGTAAAAATAGACCAATAACCAAATTAAATTCTTAATATAAAATAATAATATATATATATTATTTTTTTATATTAAGAATTAATAAATATTAATTCCTATTTAGAATTACTATAGTTAGTAATAATATTTTATATTAAGAAATATTAAATTACTATAAATAAAAAATTATATATATTATAATAAAAATAAATAAAAACGAAATTTGTAAAATTAAAATTATTATCTATAGACTGAGGATAAATAATTACACCAAAACTAAGAACATTCGTTTCTTTTGCTATAAGAATGAATCAGAAAAAACATATGAAATGACCCGATCAAATAATCTTATTATTATTCAGAAACATTAGTTCATTTTTGAACTAATTGATACATTAAAATTACATTACAATAAAAGGAGATCTAGATATATATGTTTGGAAATATTTTGAAAAGTTTTCTAATATTCAATGTTTTTACTTTAGATAGAAATAAAAAAAATAGGAAGGATAGCTAAGACGACATATGGCTAATTAAAGAATATTTCGTTTTCATTTACAGAAAAAATCAAATGTCTTTCACATCAAACTATAGCAATGAAAAAATTATCTTAATTATATGGCAGTTCCAAAAAAGCGCACTTCTAGATCAAAAAAAAAAATTCGTAAGAATTTTTGGAAAAAAAAGGGATATTGGACAGCATTGAAAGCCTTTTCATTAGCGCAATCCATTTTGACAGGGAACTCAAAAAGTTTTTTTTGTAACAAATAAAAATGTTGCACTAATCTGAATTAGCTCGATTCAAAGAGTATTCTTTAATATTCTTTATTATTAGTATAATAATAAAGAATATAAGAATATTTAATATTGACCATATATTTAGCATATATTATAATATATATATGCTAAATATATAATCTAAATTTTTTAGAATGTAGTGTAATAATAGATATAGAAATTAACGTTAAGGATTTCATTGAAAAAATGGAAATGCATTTCTTTAGAGTCATAAAATTAATGAAATAATTAAAAAATGAGTGATAAACAACTACAACAAAATGTTTTTTTCATTCATTCCTAGATTGAAGTAAGAACTATCTAGTTTCAGTTTCAACATTGCTTTTAGTGTAAACTACGAAAAACCCATTCTCCGTTGTTAAATTTGAAAACTAACACTGGAAATGAAAAAAAAACAAGAATACAACTTAACTTCGTATTAAAACCGAAACGTTCTATTTTTTTTTTTTTTTTAATATTTTTTCGATTTTATTACTATACTTCTAAGTTAATATGAACTTATAGTATAGAATTAGAATAATAATAGAATTCTTTAAATTTTTTAATGTTTAGTAAACAAATGTATTAAATTAATATTCAAATTCCACGTTAATTGATTCTTTTAATCTCGACGATTGACTAATGAATCGGTTATTATGATTTCGAGTAAGCCGCTATGGTGAAATTGGTAGACACGCTGCTCTTAGGAAGCAGTGCTAGAGCATCTCGGTTCGAGTCCGAGTAGCGGCATGGCATCCTATATCTCTATTCTAAAAGAATAAGTCCTATAATGAATTCAATTCCCGATTCCTATCCTAGTATTTATACCTTTTTTATTTTCATTATAGATATTTATTTATTTTCATTATATATATGATATTTTCAACTTTAGAGCATATATTAACTCATATATCGTTTTCGGTCATATCTATTGTAATTTCAATTCATTTAATAACCTTATTAGTCAATGAAATCGTAGGATTATATGATTTGTCCAAAAAAGCCATGACAATAACTTTTTTCTGTGTAACGGGATTGTTAATTACTCGTTGGTTTTTTTCGGGCCATTTACCTTTTAGTGATTTATATGAATCCTTAATCTTTCTTTCATGGGGTTTTTCTATTTTTCATATGGTTCCTTTTTTTAAAAAGGATAAAAACCTTTTAAGTACAATAATAGCACCAAGTGTTATTTTTACCCAAGGCTTTGCTACTTCAGGTCTTTTAACCAAAATGCATCAATCCGTAATATTAGTACCCGCTCTACAATCCCATTGGCTAATGATGCACGTCAGTATGATGATATTCGGATATGCAGCTCTTTTATGTGGATCATTATTATCAGTGGCTATTTTAGTCATTACGTTTCAAGAAGTAATCCAAATTCTTGCTTTTACCAAGAATTTGGATTCTTTAAATAAATCATTTGATTTTGCTGAAATAAAATATATTAATATGAATGAACGAAAGAATGTTTTACGAACAACTTCTTCTTCTAGAAATTATTACAGGTCTCAATTTATTCAACAATTGGATCGTTGGGGTTATCGTATTATTAGTCTAGGTTTTCTCTTTTTAACAATAGGTATTCTTTCAGGAGCAGTATGGGCTAACGAGGCATGGGGATCATATTGGAATTGGGATCCAAAGGAAACTTGGGCCTTTATTACGTGGACCATATTCGCGATTTATTTACATACTAGAAAAAATAAAAAATTAGAAGGTTTAAATTCTTCAATAGTGGCCTCTATAGGATTTCTTATAATTTGGGTATGTTATTTGGGGATCAATCTATTAGGAATAGGACTACATAGTTATGGTTCATTTATATCTAATTGAATTAAAAAAATGAGTAACGAACTTAACCTGAGAAATAAAAATATGGAAAGCATATATATACTTTCCATAAATTAAACTTCCCAAAAATCGTCGAGAACCCTTTCAACCATTACATTACTTGATTTTAAGGGTTCTCACAAACAACAAACATATTCGATTACAATTCAATTTTTTTGTTAAGTTAATCTAACATAAAAATCTTTGTCCAAAGGTTTTTTTTCTCTTTTTTATTTATTGGTTTTGTTTTATTCATTTATTCAAGAAAACTATCTATCAAAAATTAGATAGAATAGCTTCAACTTTCTCAACCGAGAATGAGAAAATGAAATCTGGATAAATACCAATACCTAGTACGGGTATAAGGATAGAAATAGAAATAAATAATTCTCTCGGCCCAGAATCAAAAAAATAAGAGTTTGGTGTATTAAAAAACTTGTATCCATAGAACATCTGCCGTAAGATAGATAATAAATAAATAGGAGTTAATATCATTCCAATTGCTGTTACAAAAGTAATTAGTATTTTCATCATGAAAAGATATTTTTGACTAGTAATTATTCCAAAAAAAACTATCAATTCTGCAACAAAACCGCTCATGCCCGGTAATGCAAGAGAAGCCATCGATAAGATAGTAAAAATCGTGAATATTTTTGGCATTGGGATAGCCATTCCGCCCATTTCGTCAAGATTAAGAAGACGTAGTCTATCATAACTAGTTCCTGCCAAGAAAAAAAGCGCAGCGCCAATAAATCCATGAGATATTATTTGTAAAATGGCCCCGTTGAGCCCAGTATCACTTATGGAACCAATTCCTATAATAAGGAAACCCATATGAGATACCGAGGAATAAGCTATTCTTTTTTTTAAATTACGTTGACCAAAAGATGTTGAAGCAGCATAGATTATTTGAATAGAACCCAATATCATTAACCAGGGGCAAAATATGGAATGAGCATGGGAAAATAATTCCATATTAATTCGAACCAACCCATATGCTCCCATTTTTAATAAGATTCCGGCTAAAAGCATACAAGTGCTGTAATGTGCCTCTCCGTGGGTATCTGGTAACCATGTATGTAAGGGTATAATCGGCGATTTGACAGCAAAAGCAATAAGAAATGCCATATAGAATATTATTTCTAGCGCCACAGGATACGATTGATTAGTTAATGTTTCAAAATTTAATGTTGGTTCATTCGAACCATATAAACTGATACCCAGAATTCCCATTAATAAAAAAACAGAACTTCCCGCAGTGTACAAAATAAACTTTGTAGCTGAATACAAACGTTTCTTTCCTCCCCACATGGCTAAAAGTAGATAAACGGGAATTAATTCCAATTCCCACATGATGAAAAAAAGTAAAATGTCTCGAGAAGAAAATAGTCCTATTTGACCGCTATACATTGCTAACATCAGGAAATAGAATAATTGGTATTCTCGAGTAACTGGCTGAGCCGCTAACGTGGCTAAAGTGGTGATAAATCCCGTTAGTAAGATAGGTCCTATAGAGAGTCCATCTATTCCGAAGCTCCAGTAAAAATCAAAAAAATTGATCCATTTATAATTCTCCGTCAGTTGGATTAGTGGATCATCCAATTGGAAATGATAACAAAATGCATAGGTTGTTAGAAGGAGATCAATTAAGCATATACAAATGCTATACCACCTAATTACCTTATTTCCCCTATGAGGAAATAAGAAAATTAAAGAACCCCCGACTATTGGCAAAACTACAACTATTGTTAACCAAGGAAAATAATTCGTGATAAAAATAAGATAAACTTGGGCCAGAAAAGCCCGCGCTCAAAATAGAAAAAATCTTTTCTATTTTATTTTGAGCACGGGTTTTTGCCAGTAAAAAAACGTATTCGTGTGGTGTTTTTTGAAACGTATCAATAACCTAGACCCATACTTCGAGTTGTTTCATTCCCTAAATAAACTCGAACACTTAAGAAATCCGTCGGACAAGCGGACTCACATCTCTTACAACCAACACAGTCCTCTGTTCTTGGGGCAGAAGCTATTTGCTTAGCTTTACATCCATCCCAAGGTATCATTTCTAATACATCTGTGGGACAGGCTCGGACACATTGAGTACATCCTATACATGTATCATAAATCTTTACTGAATGTGACATTGTATCTATAGTAATTTTTGAACATCCAAAATGAAAA